TACGGTATGGTATAGATAAACCAGAAGAGGTATGCATAAAAGTCTTTGCTCCCAGGAGTAATCCTCAAACCCCGTCAGTTTTCTGGATTTGGAGAAGTGCTGATTTTCAGGAACGGGAATCTTATGATATGTTGGGAATTTCTTATGAGAATCATCCTCGCCTTAAACGTATCTTGATGCCTGAAAGTTGGATAGGCTGGCCCTTACGTAAAGACTATATTACGCCCAATTTTTATGAAATTCAAGATGCTCATTGAATGATAAGAAACCCCCTTTTTACTTATACGACACGACTCCAGATTTCATTTCAATCAATGAGCATCTTGACATTCCCTTCTAGATGAAACAGAGTAACTGGACTTGAATTCGTATTGTGGATGGGCTAAAATAAAAAATAAAAATGAAAAAGAAAGTAAAGAATATCTAGCCCGATACGGCTCAGTCTCAATGAATTTCATTCATTTGTATGAGGTATGAATATCTATCCGATACATTATTTACGTGTCAGGAACCAGATTTGAACTGGTGACACGAGGATTTTCAGTCCTCTGCTCTACCAACTGAGCTATCCCGACCATTTCCCGTGCATCATCCTAGCAAAGTACTTGTATCTATGTCAATGAAAGGAACTAAAAAAGTCTTAACAAATTGGACCTAGCCCCTGAATTTCTTAGGTCTTCAAAAAGAAGACTTTCTTTGTATAATGATATGGACTGTGAATGATTCAATAACGGAGATTCCTTGAACATATATGTTCATTTGTACAGGTATCGTACTATACAAGATTGGAAGAAGATACGAGGATTTCTATTTGGATCCAGTTGCAAAAGAACAGAGTGAATGAAATGAGAAAGATATTGAATTTTGTTTGAACTGAACCACTGATTAAAAAAAAGAGGATGAGGATAAATAAAGAGTGAGGAAGTAAAATGGGCTTTTTCTTGGGGATCTTTTTCTTGGGGATAGAGGGACTTGAACCCTCACGATTTTCAAATTCGACGGATTTTCCTCTTACTATAAATTTCATTGTTGTCGGTATTGACATGTAAAATGGGACTCTCTCTTTATTCTCGTCCAATTAATCTTCAAAAGATCTATCAAACTCTGGAATGAATCATTTGATCACTGAATATTTGAATTCGATTCTTTTTTCAACTTCAATTGGAATTGATTCACAATAATTCTTCAATTTTTGATAGATTTTTTGATCTCTATCATTCTAATTAATAGTAATTAATAGTAATTAATAGAGAATAGAAATAGAGGGTTTCCATAGATCCCTATCCTATACTCTTACTAATACTCATATCATAATAGTATATAGTATATAAGACTAATATGTATTATAAAATAGAAGGTTCGGGTTGTGATTAATCGTTTGCTATGTCAGTATGTATACGTATGTATTAGGTATATAAGGTTATCCTTTCTGGAAGGATTTTAGCTACTAACGTAACGTAGTCAATTTCATTCGTTAGAACAGCTTCCATTGAGTCTCTGCACCTATCCCTTTTTATTCTCATTTTCCATTTTTTTTTTCTCAAAACAAAGATTTGGCTCAGGATTGCCCATTTTTAGTTCCAGGGTTTCTCTGAATTTGGAAGTTACCACTTAGCAGGTTTCCATACCAAGGCTCAATCCAATCAAGTCCGTAGCGTCTACCAATTTCGCCATATCCCCCCTTTTGCTTTGAGACAAGGATCCAGTTGGAATTCCATCCCCCTCTTTCATCGATCTTGGCACTATTGAATTCATTAGGTAATGATTACTATATCGAAAAAGTGTATGCTGATATTTTATTTTTTGCCCACCCTCTATTCTATATTCTATCATTTCATCTCTATTGGATGAACCCTATTTGTTTCAATCCGAAATGATTCTATCATTGATGTATCCGCAATTCAATATGGATAGATATATCCCACATATATCTATGCCTTTCCTACTCCTTAATTTTTACAGTGCAGTTTTTAATAGTGGAACGGTCGATTCTTTTTTTTGTCCTCTTGTGTATAATGATAGAATCAAAATTTTTCTCAGTTTTAGTCTTCCATTATTCGAATATAAATCAATAGAATATGATTACTATTTATCTATTAGGATTTAGGATATACTATTAGGATTTAGGATATAGATAGTTTCGTTACGCGAAATTGAGATTTCTAGTCTAGTTTTCTAGTTCCACGATTAGAATGATACCATTCTAATGATCATAACTGAATTATTCAGAATATGATTTGAATTATTATCAAATGAAATGATCATAATATTATTGAAGATTGAATTTCATATTTGATTTATTGTATTGATTTCATATTCATCTTCATATGAATCATATTCATAATTGAATTAAGATTTCAATTGTAAATTGAATATTTTTTAATTTTATATCTAATCTTTGTGTTTGAATTTGATTGAATATTTGAATTTCATCTTTTTTTTTTTCATTTCAAATTCGAATTTCATTTCTATTTTCTTTCATATCATATATATAAATATGGAATTCAATTTCTATTTAGATATCGAATTTATCTATATCTAAATAGTTTTCTTTTCTATTTTCTAAATAGAGTCTAAAATCTATAACTAATAACTAAGAAATAGAATAAATTTCAATAATCAATAAATGAAATAAAAAAAGAAGAAGAATCACTAGGTAATAGCTAAGATCCGATAGTTTCCTGTATTCTGTATTCCTATACACTATTGCTCTTATATCCGCCCGCTTAGCTCAGAGGTTAGAGCATCGCATTTGTAATGCGATGGTCATCGGTTCGATTCCGATAGCCGGCTCTTTTTCTTTATCGATTTTTTCTTTCCATGATTTAAAATATCTACTTTCGCTTTCTCTAAATGTCGGGTCACCGATCTATTATGTCATGGTAACTTTAAGCTATAGCTATGAATAAAAAAGTTGACTAGAACAATTAGATCTCTAAAGAAGGAATTGGAAAAGGTAGCCTTCACTTGAATTTCCTATATATATACAAAAAATCCGAATATTTATAAAATTTATTTTATTCTATTCTGTTTTGTAGGACTTTAGTAGATTGATAGATTGAGTTTTGCTTTGCGGATCCTTTAGTTCAGTCTGAATTTATATTTTTTTGTCAAATGAAAGTGAATCAAAAAGGAGCCTTTATATGTCTCGTTACCGAGGACCTCGTTTCAAAAAAATACGCCGGCTGGGGGCTTTACCGGGACTAACTAGTAAAAGACCCAGATCCAGAAGTGATCTTCAAACCCAATTGCGCTCTGGAAAAAGATCGCAATATCGTATTCGTTTAGAAGAGAAACAGAAATTGCGTTTTCATTATGGTCTGACAGAGCGACAATTACTTAAATATGTGCATATTGCTGGAAAAGCCAAAGGGTCAACAGGCCAGGTTTTACTACAACTACTTGAGATGCGTTTGGATAACATCCTTTTTCGATTAGGTATGGCTTCGACCATTCCTGGAGCCAGACAATTAGTTAACCATAGACACATTTTAGTTAATGGTCGTATAGTGGATATACCAAGTTATCGTTGCAAACCTCGAGATATTATTACTACGAAGGATAAAGAAAGATCGAAAGCTCTGATTCAAAATTATCTTGTTTCATCCCCCCACGGGGAATTGCCAAACCATTTGACTATTGACTCCTTACAATATAAAGGATTTGTAAATCAAATAATAGATAGTAAATGGATCGGCCTGAAAATAAATGAGTTGTTGGTCGTAGAATATTATTCCCGTCAGACTTGATTCTAACGAAAATAACAAGTTTCATACGATTTTGACTCCTTTCGCTGAAGTAAATAGAGTACCTTGTGCCCTGTCTCATTCACGTATCACAAATGGATCGGCAATAGGATTCTTTTTCTTTTTTCTTCTTTTCAATATCCATTTTCTATTTGTATTTTACCTATCACAGGGATGTAATTAGGGATAGAGAATCTCTATTAAATAAGGGTCTTACTGTTATAATAACGATATCAATTCTTATTTGATTTTATACATTGTAGTCGGTAACGTGGATGAATGAAAAGAAACGGAGAGAGAGGGATTCGAACCCTCGGTATACAAAAGTATACATAGCAGTTCCAATGCTACGCCTTTAACCACTCGGCCATCTCTCCGACAGAATGTTATTCTTGACCAAAACTCGAATGAATAGCGAGTCACTCATCTTAATTTAAGAAGAAACTTTTTTTTTTTCAATTTCCTATTTATCAACAACAACTTCTTTCATCAGCTACCCCATGGATCTATTCAAAATTCATGAATCGTCCGATGAATTTTTCTATTTAAATTGTATGGTGTGGCACATACACGTTATGCAAACAAAAAGGATGGTTACTTTATTTGAACTTGATTTTATCATGGAATGATTATTCCATTCTTTTTCCTTTTTGGATCATAACCAAATCAAAACTTCTCGAGTTATCCAAATCCATAGGAAACTTGGTTATTCAACTTAGATGAAATAGTAATAGTCATTGGTATACTACGAAATTGGAATGAAATCTAATCTGATTCAACTATTTCATTTCATCTTTGTCCAAAAAGGGGGACACCACATTTTTCCAATTAGTCTGTTTTTATGTTATTTTGTACTGTACAATTCCTTTTTTTGTGGGATCGTTTTCCCCGAAGGGGGGATGAGAAGAATTATAGAATGAATTGCTAATTATGCCTAGATCTCGAATAAATGGAAATTTTATTGATAAGACCTCTTCAATTGTAGCCAATATTTTATTACGAATAATTCCGACAACTTTAGGAGAAAAAAAGGCATTTACCTATTACAGAGATGGTGCGATTTGATTTTTTTCTTGTTTTTTTTACCCCTAACTTTTACGAGAAAAAGAACGTAGTTAGGAATAGAAAAAACAAATTAGTGAAAGAAACCTACGCTTGGTGAAGGTGAAGTTTGGAGATAGAGCAATTCCTTCTGTCGTGTATCCTCGATTGATGCAGCCTTAGATGCTTCAATTATCGATTTTAGTATTGAGC